GGAAATCCTAATATTCTTGCCGAATTTATAGCCGGACAATTAAAAAATAGAGTTTCTTTTCGCAAAGCAATGAAAAAGGCTATTGAATTAACCGAACAAGCGGATACAAAAGGAATTCAAATACAAATTGCAGGGCGCATTGATGGAAAAGAAATTGCACGTGTCGAATGGATCAGAGAAGGGAGAGTTCCATTACAAACCATTCGGGCTAAAATTGATTATTGTGCCTATACAGTTCGAACTATCTATGGCGTATTAGGTATCAAAATTTGGATATTTATAAATGAGGAATAAAAAAAATTTCTTGGCTTTTATTTTTTTTTTTTACCCCCAAAACCCAACAAAAAATAAGAAACTCGTTCATTTTTTTGATTCAAGATAAAAAAAAGAGTTCTTAATCCCGTAATTCTTTAATTCTATAGGGTTAAATAAAAATTCGATTGAAGATTTGATATAATTGCTATGCTTAGTGTGTGACTCGTTGGTTTTTTTAGAAATAAAATAAGGTTCAAAAAAAAACCTACTAATATGAACTAATAACTATAGAACTAAGAACCAATCCATCACTTCACATTATCTAGATCCAACAAACCAGTCAAGATATGATAGATTATTTATATCATTGTAGCAACTGAAACCTGTTTTGCATAAAGTAAAAAAGCAAAAGATCTCATTCTAAAGTGCGAACCGGAATATAGAAAAAGATGTGGCTAGAGTGGTGAGAGAAAGAGAGAGAAAAAGAATAGCTATGATATAGAATTTCAATATGTAAGGTCTATGAGTCATCTCATAAAAGTCAATGTAATAAAGCATCAATACTGATTCATACATAATTAAATGATAGATATATAACAAAAATTCAAGAGCCTTGAGCCAATAAAGACTGAGAAAATTGACTCAAGAATAAATTTTATTTAGGAGCTCCGTTGTAAAATTAAGACCTAACCATTAAACAAGAAGCGATGGGAACGATGGAACCCATGAATACAGAAGATTTTATTGAAACAAAATCCTAACGATTCGGTGGTCGGGATGGCGGAAGGAACCGAGAAATAATTGATCTATTCGGATCTGAGAAGTAATGAACTAACCTTACAACTGAAATAGATATTAGAGTAAATATTCGCCCGCGAAAACGTTCTTTTTTGAATTGCTAAATTTTGGATTTGGGCCAATCCGAAAACTGAAAAAAAAACCTATATATATATGTTTAATAGGTTTAGGTATATATCCAAAATATACAAACACAGTATAGAGCTCACTAATAGATTAAATTAAATCTCAAAGAATTCCACGATTTGATCTATTATTCATTAATCTATTATTCATTAAATAATTAAATATATGTATATCTCAATTCAAATTAAATATTTTGAATCCTTTTATTCGCGAGGAGCTGGATGAGATGAAACTCTCATGTCCGGTTCTGTAGTAGAGGTGGAATTAAGAAACAACCATCAACTATAACCCCAAAAGAACCAGATTCCGTAAACAACATAGGGGACGAATGAAGGGAATGTCTTATCGAGGTAATCATATTAGTTTCGGTAAATATGCTCTTCAAGCCCTTGAACCCGCTTGGATCACATCTAGACAAATAGAAGCGGGGCGCCGGGCAATGACACGAAATGCACGTCGTGGTGGAAAAATATGGGTACGTATATTTCCCGACAAACCGGTTACAGTAAGACCCACAGAAACACGTATGGGTTCGGGTAAAGGCTCTCCTGAATATTGGGTAGCTGTTGTTAAACCAGGTCGAATACTTTATGAAATGGGCGGAGTCGCAGAAAATATAGCCCGAAAAGCAATTTCAATAGCAGCGTCCAAAATGCCTATCAAAACTCAATTTATTATTTTGGGATAAGAATGTAGAACCAAAGAAAATAGATCCTGGGGATAAAAAATGCAAAGTTTCTTTTTTTTTTTTTGACAAAGAATATTTCTTTATTTTTCTTCGCCCTTTGCATTGAAAGAACAAATAAAAAAAAAAATGATTCAACCTCAAACACGTTTGAATGTAGCAGATAATAGTGGGGCTCGAGAATTGATGTGTATTCGAATCATAGGAGCTAGTAATCGCCGATATGCTTATATTGGTGACGTTATTGTTGCTGTGATTAAAGAAGCAGTACCAAATATGCCCCTAGAAAGATCAGAGGTGGTCAGAGCTGTAATTGTACGTACCTGTAAAGAACTTAAACGTGACAACGGTATGCTAATACGATATGATGACAATGCCGCAGTTGTCATTGATCAAGAAGGAAATCCTAAAGGAACTCGCGTTTTTGGTGCGATCGCCCGGGAATTGAGGCATTTAAATTTTACTAAAATAGTTTCATTGGCGCCCGAGGTATTATAATAGTCTTAAAATATAAACTGAGGTTATGATAGAGTTATAGTAGGATATTGGAAAGAAGTGGATTCAAATTAATTTAGTAGATTGTATTTCACGCATATACCTTAAATTTAATAATATAATTTTTATTCATAAATAAATTAAGTAAAAATAAAAAAACATGTTGATTATATCAAAATTTGGGAGCAACAAGAATTTTAGTCCATCATGAGTAATGACACTATTGCTGACATACTAACCTCTATACGCAATGCTGATATGGATAGCAAAAGAGTAGTTCGAGTAGCATCTACTAATATCACCAAAAACATTGTTAAAATCCTTTTACGAGAAGGCTTTATCGAAAATGTAAGAAAACATCGAGAAAGCGGCAAATATTTTTTGGTTTCAACCCTGCGACATAGAAGAAATAGAAAAGGATCTTATAAAAATCTTTTAAATTTAAAAAGGATCAGCCGGCCTGGTCTACGAATATATTCTAACTATCAAAGAATTCCTAGAATTTTAGGCGGAATGGGGGTTGTAATTCTTTCTACTTCTCAAGGTATAATAACAGATCGGGAGGCTCGACTAAAAGGAATAGGTGGAGAAATTTTGTGTTATATATGGTAATCTTTACTCTATTAGAAATTAAAAAAAAATGCGGAGTATATAATTGTGTTCCTCCTACATTAGTTAATACTTTAAGGAGGTTTTACCCAGAATGAAAGAACAAAAATGGATTCATGAAGATTTACTTACTGAATCGCCTCCCAATGGTATGTTACGGGTTCATTTAGATAACGAGGGTCGTATTAGTCGTATTATAGGTTATGTTTCAGGAAAGCTACGACGTAATTTTATAGGGATACTGCCGGCGGGTTGGGGTCAAAGTGTTTAATTAGCATCCTTTTCCATGGGAATGCGATTCAAAATTTCAAGAAACTTATTTTCTTCCAATAAGTCAATTCAAAATTAAGTTCTAAGGAATTAAAAATATGAAAATAAGAGCCTCCGTTCGTAAAATTTGTGAAAAATGTCGACTAATCCGTAGGCGAGGGCGCATTATAGTAATTTGCTCCAACCCGAGACATAAACAAAGACAAGGATAGTGTAGCCTCCCTAAAAGACCCGATAAAAAAAAGATTGGTTTTGGCAAAAAATGGATATATCCATATATCTATATGACTCATATTTATGAGATGATAAAATATGGCAAAAACTATACCCAGAATTAGTTCGCGTAGGAATGGACGTATTGGTTCACGTAAGAATACACGTAGAATACCAAAGGGAGTTATTCATGTTCAAGCAAGTTTCAATAATACCATTGTGACTGTTACCGATGTAAGAGGTCGAGTGGTTTCTTGGTCTTCCGCCGGTACTTGTGGATTTCGGGGTACAAGAAGAGGGACACCTTTTGCTGCTCAAACCGCAGCCGGAAATGCTATTCGTACAGTAGTGGATCAAGGTATGCAACGAGCAGAGGTCATGATAAAGGGTCCCGGTCTCGGAAGAGATGCAGCATTGCGGGCTATTCGTCGAAGTGGTATACTATTAACTTTCGTACGGGATGTAACTCCTATGCCACATAATGGCTGTAGACCTCCTAAAAAAAGACGCGTGTAAAAAGAAATATTAAATAAATTTCAAGAGAAATAAACGATTCGATCAACTAATATTATATTACTATGGTTCGAGAGAAAGTAACAGTATCTACTCGGACACTACAGTGGAAGTGTGTTGAATCAAGGACAGATAGTAAGCGTCTTTATTATGGACGCTTTCTTTTGTCTCCACTTATGAAAGGTCAAGCCGACACCATAGGCATTGCGATGCGAAGAGCTTTACTTGGAGAAATAGAAGGAACGTGTATTACACGCGCAAAATTTGAGAAAATACCGCACGAATATTCTACCATAGTGGGTATTCAAGAATCAGTACATGAAATTTTAATGAATTTGAAAGAAATAGTATTGAGAAGTAATTTATATGGAACTTGTGACGCGTCTATTTGTGTTAAGGGTCCTAGGTATGTAACAGCTCAAGATATCATCTCACCACCTTATGTAGAAGTCGTTGATAATACACAACATATAGCTAGCTTAACAGAATCAATTGATTTTTGTATTGAATTACAAATTGAAAGGAACCGAGGATATCGTATAAAAGGTGCAAATAACTTTCAAGACGGAAGTTATCCTATCGATGCTGTATTCATGCCTATTCGAAATGCAAATCATAGTATTCATTTTTATGGGAATGGAAATGAAAAACAAGAGATACTTTTTCTCGAAATATGGACAAACGGAAGTTTAACTCCTAAAGAAGCGCTTCATGAAGCGTCCCGGAATTTGATTGATTTATTTATTCCCTTTTTCCATACAGAAGAAGAAAACTTAAATTTATACGACAATCAGCACAAGGTTACTTTACCTCTTTTTACCTTTCATGATAAATTGGTTAACTTAAGGAAAAACAAAAAAAAAATCGCATTGAAATATATTTTTATTGACCAATTAAAATTGCCTCCCAGAATTTATAATTGCCTCAAAAGATCCAATATATATACATTATTGGATCTTTTGAATAACACCCAAGAGGATCTTATGAAAATGGAACATTTTCGTATAGAAGATGTAAAAGAGATATTGAGTATTCT